TTTCCCGGGCCGAGCCGGTTTTATTAGAAAGGGCAGGCAAAGCCCGAAGGCTGCTATCCCAATAGGCCAGCGGGCGGAAGGAGGAGAGGGCCCGGCAATCTCATACCACGGCGGTCAAAAAAGCGTGTTCCCTTCAGATAAGACGCACCGTAGGCCATCCTCGGCCTTCTCGATGAAAAACAAATCAAATCTCGATCTCCGAAAGCGTTTTCCTTCCCCCGCCGCATCTCCCTCCCTTCGTCGAGCCTTTCCTTTAATGGTTGGGGGAAGCATTCCCTTATCTGAACTTGGCGGGCATTCTTTCCAGCCTTAGTCATAAATAGGGGGTGGGTTTGAACATAGGCTCAAACATGATTTGAAGTGAAGGCCTAGCTACGCCATGCGTTCAATACAAAATCTGGAAAGCTGCAGGGATGACAAAAAGAGGGCGCTTTCCTGTGTTGCACTGAAAAAAAAGGACCTAAGAGAAGAGCGTCTTCTCTTAGGTTTCTTCCTCCCGCGCCCGTCGCCGCCCGGCCCGCGTTAGAGGGGAAGAAGATTAGCAAAGTGGGAAAAGACAGAGGGAGGGGGGCATCTTATTCTCTTCGCGAGAACTTCCGGATCGGAAAAGCATTCGGAACGGGCTCCGCGTTCATTTCGTTGGCAGAAACGATCCAATCCATTCGGGGCTTCGCGGAACCCAAAAACGAAGTCTTTTGACTTGATTGATAGATATAGAATCAATGATAGATAGATAAGAAATAGATAAACGATATATATATATAGATATATTTCTCTAAAAAAAATTGAGAGATAAAGAGCAGACTCCCGCTGGTCCCCTATATCGAACACTCATTCCTATCTATTGATAGAAAGATCTTCGTCAAATACCGCGGACTTTGCTTTTTTTTAGTAATTCCTCATATCCAAGGCAGCTTATCACAAGCACCCCACCCCATATAGTTGGGGGGGCTGTTCGCCTTTTGAATCAAACAAAGTAAGTAGTAGGGGCTTCATAGCAACTTTCATTCTAAAGGAAAGCGAAGAACCAACCTTTAGTCAATAGGAGCCCTAATTCCCTCTTTGCGACCTCATCACTTCAATTCAAGGGCAAACCTCTTAGTCGCCGGGCTGAACGCACCTTTGGTACTTCAATAGGGCGAGCTGTTTGATAATTACTTCTTTCGTTTGGTAGGGCGACGAAAGGCTACTTCAATCGAGGCTGCTAAAGAAGGAAACTCGAGAGGGTCGCCTTTGGAAGCGTTCGCCGGTAACCAAAGCCTCACTCCTTTCCTTTTGATTATGTCGTGACGTTAACTGAATCCAATCCATAAACCCGGAAACGAAACAAAGTTCGTTCCCTTTCTCGTCAAGTAGGTAAAGTAGGCATACGAACCCCTTTGCCTTAGACTCTATTGGAACAAAGCAAAGAAAGGGGCGGAATGGAGAAAGGAAAGGGACAAGGGCGGTCTTGCTTGGCGCGAAGGCTGCTGGTTCGGGGGTAGAGTACAGTACTAAAGGTCCTCGGACTTCCAGGCGGTTTTTCTTTTGGGCAGCTGTTCACCGTTGGATCTCGCCAATACAGCCCCCTATAGTTTTCGTTACCGAGATATCTTTTTTTTCATTGTTCCCAGGGATTTTTTGGGTAATCTGCTCCCATGCTGCAAACAGTCCAATCTGAACTGAACCTTGTCGCTCTTCTTTCTTTCCTCGCGAGCAGGAAGCACACCAGCAGCGTGCGTTGCGTAATTCTACTGTGTTTTTTGCACTTGACTGGGTGGACAGTTGACCGGAAGAGAACTTCGATTCGCCCGGCCAGCAGGCGGGCGGCGTGCTTATCTTGTGTGACAACACTACAGAGCGAGTGGCTCTTCTAGGCGGGCAGCTGTGTGACAACACTACAGAGAAAGCGGCGCTTTCGTGTAACATGCTATGGTCTCAACGCCCTTACGAGGTAGTGATGAGTTTCACGCGCTCTAAGCCCGGCCCGCGCGCGGTTAGGAAGATTGGCCGCAATCTGAGCGGTACCACCCACCCTACCCTACCACCTATAGGCGGCCGTCCGTCCTACAGCCGCCCGAAAAGGAACTGCAGTGATCTTGAATAGGGATCCTACAGCGATAAATAGAATCCCCATAAAAATACCACTAGATCGAGCACCAGTGATTTCGTATCCGGTCAAAATCTTGGCTAATTGATCGAAGTGGGTAGCTCCAGTAGACCCATAGATCATGGAACAAATAGGGTGGGTAGGCCCAAGCACCACACTACACGTATAGACGCAAACCCCCCTCGTTACCGTACGTGCGACTCTCACCGCATACGGCTCGCACAAAGACTCCTAAATCCATCCCGAGCCTTTTCTTCCACCTCTCTTCTCCAATCCTCGATCAAACTTGCGTTCCCCAGGCGCTATGAAATGGGGGGTCTTTCCTTCGCCTATCGTATGTTATCGGCTTGGCTTCGTCCCGAACCAAGGAGGCATTCTGGCGGACGCATGCGTGTAGGAAGGCCGACGACTACATAAGCTAAAAGACTACGACTACAAGACAAGCCGGAAGCTACTCGTTTCTATTCTTGTTGGGATTGGATATAGATGGGGAATCTATAGATCGTAGTAGTTCGCCAACCTCTCTAACTAACATAGGATACAATTTCACTTCACGGCACGGCCAAAAAAAAGAAAGAGCTTCGCTCGGTTGGTCTTCCTACGCTGACGAATGCCTATTTTCTCTTCTCTGAAGTCTACAACAAACAAGTGGGAGAGGCAGGATTCGAACCTACGTAGAAAAACTTCAACAGATTTACAGTCTGTCGCTTTTGACCACTCGGCCACTCTCCCCTTCCCGGGCTGAGGCCCCCCTCAATGGGTTCTAATTTTAAGAAGGGGGGGCGGCGCCCTGAATCAATCAAAAAGCTTATGGATTTAATTGAATGAAGGGAACTAAGATTATTAGCTTAGCTAGCGTTCCGGGAGAATCTAGTCATTTAGTCAGTTCATAACAATCTCTGTAAAGCAAGGGGTAAAGCTTCTACGATAGCTTCCCCCTCATGTAGTCGTCGGCCTTCCCCAGCCCCCCCTTTGTCGCTTCTGGCGAAGCTGCGAACCTACTTAAATAGCTTACGCTTACCAAGCCTAATCTACTAAAAAATAGGGTTACAGCAAGCAAAGCAAGCTTTCCCCCCTCATTTGTTGTGGGTCGCGCCTCACCACAGGCACTGAATGAATGAAATGAGTGGAGATCTTCCTTCCCCCTTGCTAATTACCAAGAACTTCGTTGCCACTAGTGGCGAAAAAAAATTAGACCATCCCACCCAAAAACAACTCGGAGCCTAAAGAGAAGAGAGTTCAGTCTACAAGAAGCTGGCAGAGCTTTTTAGCCATTGGGCTACATCCATCTATCCTACCTAAACAGTAACCCTTTTCTTTCTTGTTCGTTCTTCGAATGACGCTAGTGGAGACTAATTTCTTCCGGCTAATGAAGATACTAGTCCAGTCTTCCCAGTGGATCCTTCTTATTCCTAAGAATTGAACGAACCAAGTTCACCTATACGAGAGTGAGGAATAAAAACCAACAATCAACTTCCCACTTTTGATGTCCCACGATTCTGCTAGTTTAGAAACTAAGGAGAAGGACAGGGGTCGCTAGGTCAGAAAAGCGATAACTAAAAATTCTCCCCAAGTAGGATTTGAACCTACGACCAGTCAGTTAACAGCCGACCGCTCTACCACTGAGCTACTGAGGAAGAACTCCCTTAAGGAAACCGACTCTCGTTCTTTGGACTAACCTATGACCGAAAAAAAATGAGTTCGTCACTCTTTTTCACATACACCGGGAGAAAAGGTTACGATAGCAAGCCCCTCCCCGGCCGGAGAGCCTCCAGGACAAGTAGGCGGCGATCAACCCATCCACTCTCGAGATTCATATTGATCAATTGATCGCCGCGTCCTGCCAGTTCACTAAGTAGACTCACTCTACCGAGGGGCAACAAAGGCTGGAACTCTTCCTGCCAAAAACAAGGGACCTACTTCTCATCCTAGGAGTTTGCAGGTATGAAAGAGTCCCCTCTCTGTCTGTCTCTCCGAGTTTCTACTACTAAGTAGCACTTCTGCTATTCAATCATAGAATCGATTCCGATCCAGTTTAAAAAGGTAAGCCCTATATATGTTATTAGAAAAGCGCTAATGCCCTATCTATAGTAAGGGGCCCTTTTCTTTCTCAAAGTCAACTTTCTCGCTTGTTAGTCAAGTTTTGAAGCCCCTACTGAATTTTTTGGGATATTTGAGGAAGCGCCGCAGGTGCTTAACGCCCTATACTATACAAGAGGCTGGTCTCGATCTCGCTTGGTGGTACCCCTCTCGATGATTGTTGACTCAACATTGATTTCGTGCTTGAGTTGGAGGGCTCTCCCTCCATCCATCGAGTCAAGTAATTCGCTATCGGAAATTTTTCCGCCGCCTATCTCATGCCATGCTTCTTCTTTCTCCGAATCGGTTCCTAGTGTCAGTCAATCAAGATTCGCCATCAAGAGAGGGAAGAGCCTTTACTTTAGGTTAAGCCGGTCTCTCATCATTCACGCAATTCCCCCGTCCATCGATTGATCGCGCGAGTACGCATCCAGTCAGCGCATAGCGAATGAAAAAAGCGTTTATCCTGGATTCTCTTCCTCAATCAAAATGTCTATCAATTGATCCCTATTCATTCGGTCAAAGTCTCCACGGCCTTTTCACGCCCCTCTACTAAGAGATGCACCATGTTGATAGGAATCGGCAAAGACCTTCTTGTACACGTCCTCGAGGGCAATTCATGGCAATCATCACTAGTTTCTCCCGAGGGCATGGTATGGCTTTGTTCTTGGTCTTGTTTAATAGATGTCGAGTGCCGCTTTTCCCCGTCCCAGAATCTCCATCTGCTCTAAGTGGGCGCGAGCCCTTAACGGCCTTATGTCAGGTTGGTTGTTTAAAAGACTGTCTCTTTACCCCTTGCATCTTCATCTTTTCGAAAGCCCAGACCCATTCT